GCCAGTCTATTTTTGTTTTTTGTTTTGTGAATACTGTCTATAATGATTGCTGAATCGAAAATTTTCAATTGAACTTATTCCTTCAATTGGTGGTATTTTTGCTTATCCCTATCTCTTTCAAAAATGAAAATTTAGGAAAGTGCTTTCTAAACATATGTATAAAAAGAACATATTTCATTTAGTCCCTTCATGCCTACGATAACTAGTTATTTCGGTTTTTTACTAGTGGCTTTAACTATAACCTCAGCTCTATTTATTGGTTTGAGTAAGATACGACTTATTTGAAAATGAATTGAATTTGAATGAACGAACAATTCACAAAAACAAATCGTTATTTACTATATGCATAGATTCTATAGTTCTTTACTGCGCTAATTACCAATTATCTGTCATTGAGATTCATGGGTAATACAGATTAATATTTATGGATAGATATTACCTCTCTTTTTCCCTTTCAAAATAAAAAAAAAAAAATTGAAAATGATTGAAGTTTTTCTATTTGGAATCGTCTTAGGTCTAATTCCCATTACTTTGGCTGGATTATTTGTAACTGCATATTTACAATATAGACGTGGCGATCAGTTGGACTTTTGATTAATTAACATCTCTTTCTTTTTTTTTTGACTGACCCCCCTCTTTATTAATTCATTTAATTGAATTGAATCTATGGGAGGTCGAGTCAGATTGCTGTTGCATTTTTTTATTTCAATTTGAGTTCGGTGTAATTTTCTACCTAACAAGAACAGAATCACGCTCTGTAGGATTTGAACCTACGACATTGGGTTTTGGAGACCCACGTTCTACCGAACTGAACTAAGAGCGCTTTCTTATCACAATAAGATAAGACTGTAATGGAAGGGGGAGGATTCCTTTTTTTTTATTTTATATAAAACCACAAGATATCTTGCACACCTATACTATTATATATCATATATAATAGTATTAAAGATTCTGTATGCTCAATTTGAATCGATCTAAAATTGCTCCTTCGTTACTGCTCGGAGGAGAAGTAATAGGTAGGGATGACAGGATTTGAACCCGTGACATTTTGTACCCAAAACAAACGCGCTACCAAGCTGCGCTACATCCCTTTCAATTGGTCTACAGTGTCATTATAGAGAATCCCTGTCTTGTTTTCCACACTTTTAGTTCCTCTATTGATACAATATCAGTTTATCTTGCCATTCCCCCTTTTTGTCTCATATCATATAAGGATCTTATAATAAATTTATTAAGAAAGAAATATTTTTCGTGGAAATTCTTGGGTGGAAAGTTACATATTTTTCTGTTTTAAGAAAAGGAAAATCTTATCTATCGAATCATTGTACATTTTAATTTGAATTAGGGATTCCGCATACAAATAGACAAATGGAAGTGGTCCTTAACTAAATATTCATCTGATTATATATCTAGTACCATATTGTAATACAATAAAGAAGGGGGATTTAAAATGCGAGATCTAAAAACATATCTTTCTGTAGCACCAGTACTAAGTACTCTATGGTTTGGTTCTTTAGCGGGTTTATTGATAGAGATCAATCGTTTATTCCCGGATGCGTTGACATTTCCTTTTTTTTCATTCTAGTTCTTTATTGCCGTGGGACGGGGTGAAGGAGATTAGAGATACAATCAAATATCTGTGACTATCCCCCCATTTTTTTTCGTTTTTTAGAATTAGATCAAATAAGGGAGGGTAGGGGGAAAAAATAGTAGATTCACCCGCACCGAAACTTGGGTTCGGGCTCCAATTAAATGACTAGTCGAACGAAAACAGAAATGCGGCTAAGGCAACAAAACACGTATTCTACAAAATATTCTACAAAATGTGTCAATGAAATACTCCACTGTGATTCTATTCTAAATTTTGATTCTAAATAAAGTTAGAAATCATTGTATTACTTATTATTTACTATATTATTAATATTGATTTCAATTGATTACAACAAAATCATCATTCATAATTTGATTTTTAGTTAGCAACTTCTATTTTTTTCTTATTCGTTTTTGACCGGAAAATCAACGAGATAGGGTGGGGTAGATTAAAACCAAAGGGGGGTTCATGGCTAAGAGTAAAGATGTCCGAGTAACGATTATTTTGGAATGTACCAGTTGTGTTCGAAACGGTGTTAATAAGGAATCAACGGGCATTTCCAGATATATCACTCAAAAAAATCGACACAATACGCCTAGTCGATTGGAATTGAAGAAATTCTGTCCCTATTGTTACGAACATACAACTCACGGGGAGATAAAGAAATAGATCAAATCGAGTGCTGCCTATATGTCATATGTCACCACTCTCCCAAGGAATATGAAAATATGACTTACTTTAGGTATAGAATTAGTTATATGTAATATAACTATTAGTACATAGAATATATTATTCTTTTTTTTATTTGAATTCATTTTCATTATTACATTATTTCTATATAATTATTACATATACATAAATTTAAAATAATAAACAAAGCAAATCCTATAAATTCCATAATTCGGTACGATCCAAATAGGACTCAATAATATTTTAGAATTTTAGAAATATAGATAAGGATAGGATTTTTATTTTGAGAGATAAGGAATAAACAAATCATGAATAAATCCAAGCGATCTTTTCGTATCATGAATAAATCCAAGCGATCTTTTCGTAGGCGTTTGCCCCCGATCCAATCGGGGGATCGAATTCATTATAGAAACATAAGTTTAATTAGTCGATTTATTAGTGAACAAGGAAAAATATTATCTAGGCGAGTAAATAGATTGACTTTAAAACAACAACGATTAATTACTATTGCTATAAAAAGGGCTCGTATTTTATCTTTGTTACCCTTTCGTACTAATAAGTATGCAATTCGTAATAATAAGTATGCGAAACGATTTGAAAGAAGGAAATCGACCGCTAGAACTAGAAGTCTTAGAACTAGAACTAAATAAAATTGAAATGGGCTTATCCTTCAATTTTCAATTGAATCAAAATTCAAATCCGAACTCAAACGTAGGTTGATGTTTTATTCGAAAAATCCGATAATCAAACAAAATGAAATTCAATTGTAGTGTCGTAAGAATAAGAAATAAATCAAAATCAAAGAAAGAATCGAGTCGGGAAAGGAAAATCAATCTTTTTTTTTTGAGCGTCTTGTCTTTGCTCTTTTTGTTTTGATGACCTTATCATCATTTTTTTTTCGTACTAATTTCTATTCTACCCTCTCCGAGTTTATTCTTGAGGAAACTCCATTAAAAGTATTCCGGTGGATTCCTTCCGATCTACTTATTCTTTTTCTTTTTTTTTTTAATTAAAAAATCGCATTGGAAATCGTATAAAGACAATTCCTATTTAATATAGCTATTTGTGCAAGTATTTTACGATTAAGAAGCAACTGCTTCCGGTACAGATTGTGTATTAGTGTACTATACCTATAGGATAGCAACCTCCCGCGAATTGCTGCATTTATTCGAGTGATCCACAAACGACGAAAATCTCTTTTTTTCCTACCTCTATCCCGATGCGCCGAAAACAAAGCTTTTATTCTTTGTTGAATAATAGTTTGAGTAAGTTTTGAATGAGACCCTCGAAAACCTAATACAAAGAAACGCATTTTTGTTCGACGTCTCCGAGCTATATATCCCCGTTTAATTCTGGTCATTGAAGAAAAGAAACTTTGATGAATAACTCATTCTTTCTTTCAGTTATTCTTTTGCCCTTTACTAGTCTATTAATAACAAAACGGATTCTTCCAATGTATAAAATCAAAATTCCAATGGCTTTTGCTACTATAACCGTCCCGACCACGATTTTTTTCCTTTTTTTCTAGTTCTAGGCATTTTATTTTGCCTTGAAATAATTCAATATTAGGTATAAAAAAAAGCCTAATCACTCAAAAAGTAGTAAATAGAAATGGCTAACTAGTGGGTTCCATCGTCTCTATGATTACTTCTTAAACGGTGAGGCCCTCTCTATACACCGGAGCTCCTTACTTCATTTAATCAATGAATGCTATGGGTAACTTGTACAATTCACACTTTTTGGCTCTACCCCCTATGTCCAGTAATAGATCTTTCACAATCAGAGACCTATCTTATACAGTAACGGTATTTAATTATGAAAATGAGTTAGGTAGCTGACCTTCTTAGTCCGTTCTTGGAAGCATAATTTTTTTTCTTTTTCAAATAGGATTTGAACCGCTTAATGGATAATCATTTGCTACCAATGGATACTTTTTTCTCATCTTAAATTACAAATTGAAGTGATTGGATTTGCACCAATGGAAACCATAAATTTGATACACCGTAAGAGATGGTAAATCCATCTTTTTTAGATAGTGAAGAGAAGAACCCTATTCACTGGTACTGATCATTGATACTGAAAAAAGGTTTACTTTTCTCTCAGCTCATGATCGGAACGAGTCGCACATACACCCTAGTACATGTTCCTCGACGTTGAGGACATCCCCGAAGAGCAGGGGATTTCGTGACATTTCTGATTGGCTGTCTTGCCTTTCTAATAAGTTGTTTAATAGTTGGCATGCTAAATCATATACATAATGGGCTGGTTTAGAGCGATCCTAACCGGATGAAATTCCGAATCCCTTCTTTTTTTGTTTATTTCATAGAACTATAACTAAGAAATTCACTCTTGACAGTAATATATGTTGTATATGTAAATCCTCTATGTGAAAATATGCGGAATTCGTCCACGAAAAAAAAGGGGGTATAGATATAAAAAAGGGGGAATAGGCCGAACGTAAAAATCCATTGCATTGATATGCTAAAATGAAAATTCAAATATGAAATAGGGGCTAATGAGATATAAATAAAAAATCGTAAATAGAGTTCAAGTTCGAATTCCATAGATAAGATGGGCCATATTGTCTATAATGATAGACAAATGAAAGACTTTTTCAATATTTTTATTCATCCAGTTGATATTTTGAAAATGGGTCGGTTCAACTTGAAAATTCCTTCATTGAAATTGGATAGAATAAGTAAACAAATGAATTGCATTC